AATCCAAGATTCCAGGCTTTTATTAAATGAGAGAGAGATCCACCAGGGCAAAAATACTATAGATGCAAGATATAGAAGGGGAGTGAATGCTTTCTTTTTTGCCATTTTTTTTCATCTGTGAATTGTTAATGAACCCACCTCATTCGTCGACTCTATGTGATCTAATATTTCTATCAAGCATGAGTTCTATTACAAGGTATCGAGCCTATGAATCTATTCCCTGTTTTTTATTTGTGATTCAGTGGGTAGTCCTTGAATCTAGAAAGAACACAGAAATAGAATAAGAGTCCACTTCGAATTCAAATGAAGAAATAATCAAAAATGTTGTTTTGTTTCCAGATATCTCAATTGGTCAAATTTGAAGCAATTGCCTCCTTTCAATGAATGTCCGAAAGAACCGTTTCAAGTAATGAATATTATTCGTATTTCGAGACGAAAGAACTCCCTTTCTATTAAAATATTCAATATTTCAAAAAATGTCGCTGGCTACTCATAGTCCCGGAATAATTGAGATCAATTTCTGAAGAATACTGTGATCAAAAATGAGTGGCAAAACAAGAGAAAAATTGGATAGTTATTGTTATAAGAAATCCAATCGTTTGATCATTAAGGAACCCAAAAGAAAGGATAAAAAGAAACGTCGATTGACAAAAGAAAAGAGAGATAATTTACAAGATATGATCTATCTGTATCTAATGTATCAATTCAAAATATTGGACCTAAAAGAAAAAGATAAATTTTTTTCTTTATTCCGAAATGTTTTGATATATGAGATGAATCCATTATTTCTATTTGTTACTTGTTTTGTTACTGAATTGAGTTGAGTGGATTTCCATAATACACATAAAAGACCATTTTTGCGGACAAAAACAGTTTCGTTTTATGGCTGTTCCATATACGTCGACTTTGGCTCGAATGAGCGTTCTGAAGAAACTTCAGTTAAGTTATGCTATAGAAAAAGAGGATTTTCCCTCCTGATGAGAAAGCATTTATTCTTCAGTTCATTTCAAAATACTTCAATTGGTACACGCAAGAAATAGGCCAATTCGGCAGCTTTTTGTTCAATTTCTCGTGGAGTCAAATTCTCATCAGTACGAGTCAAGGGAATAGCCCCCTGGCCTCTGATTTCCATATAAAGGACACGACGGGCATAAATACCCTCTTTAACTTCTATTCTGATGGACTGAATATCTTTCATAAGGAATCGAAGGAGGATGCGACGATTTTTTCCAGGAAATCCCCAACGAAAAATACACACTATTCCTTCTTTTCTATCGAATCGATCATAACCACTACCTACATTCCACGCAATTGTGCACCACAAATAAGAGCTAATAAAGAGACCTGCGATCCCATAGAAAGACATCACGATCCCTTGTGGAAAAAAAATTATTTGCTGAGACGGAAATAAAGATATCAAATTCCTACCAAGATAACTCGAAGTTCCAACCAATAAGAATCCTAATGAACCTAAAAAAAGGATAAAGGCCCAGCAAAAATTACTTGTTTTTCGAGACCCCGTTATAAGTTCTATCCATATCTGTTCTGATCGCCAACTCATACTAGATCCAGTTGCATTTTATTGGAATTGAGAGAATAACCCAAATGAATTTGACTTTACTCTTTGTGTTTCCGAAGTAACTCTCATCAACTAGCACTATTCTGATGTGAACCTTTAGGAGTAATTCATCGAATTGGTTAAATCTAAAATCATCCCCTTCATATGATCCCCTATAGAAATCTACACACATTTAGATACATTGACTTTCCATTTCAGACATCCGCCGATCTTGATCTATTTGAAAATAGCTATAATTAATTTACCCATATATCATGTTTCCGCATGCATAAAAGCTCTTTCATTTATGTTCGGAGGAAACCACCCCTTATACCCTATTCCACTAAATAGATATCTGTGTTATGCTAAGTCTTGAAAAAAAAATGGATGGTCCCGTTGGATCTAAAAAATCTTGTTTTTTTGAATAGGAAGAGATAAAGAAGCCATTGCCATTGCCGGAACTACTAGGCCTACTAAAGGCACCAAAACAGAGGGTAAGTCGAGATTTATCATAGAATGGGTACCTCGATTTTGTTATTCTTATATTTATATTGTTATAAAGATATCTTATAATAATTATAATTAGTAAGTATATAATTACTAATTAATTAGAATTTGTATATAATTATACTATAAGTGAGTATATATAATAATTGAGTATATAATAAGTGCAAGGAATGTAGAACTAAATAAATGGACTTATTCATTTCATTTTTCTACATGAAATATATGTATGATAATCCATTTATTATTCTTCTTCTTGTCTTATAATTTAAAAGAAAGAGTTTCTTACAAATTATAAGACAAGATTCTTTAGAATCCGATCCAACAGGGATTATTAGAAAAATGGGGATTCTCGGGAGATATAGAAAGATGCAAGACTCTAATATTTGAATTATATTATATACATACGTAAGAAGGGAATATGAAATTCGTTTTATT